TACAAAGTTATATACAAATCACTACCCCCCTTTTTGTATTTCCTTAATTTATTTCCTTAATTGAATTTCGGTTGATTAGGACGAAGTTCCTTAAAAACCTCTGCCTTCTTTAAAATATCCTGAACAGTTTCTGTAGGTTGAGCCCCTTTTTCAAGGAAATATAAAATAGCAGGAACATTTAAATAAGTTTGATTCTTTATCGGATCATAAAAACCCACTTTCTGAAGATCTTTTCCTTCTCTTCGGGATCGAACATCAATTGCAACGATTCGGTAGACGGCTCATTGGGATAGATGTAGATGAACAACACCCCCCCTAGAAACGTATAGGAAGCTTTCTCCTCGTACGGCTCGAGAAAAATGATTGATTCGAAGTTTTGTCTCTGTATGGAATTCTATCTAAGAAATGACAACTGGATCCATAAAATGATCAAAGCAATTAAAGATGTAAGTCTTTTTTTCTTCGTTCTTCCTTAAAATGAAAAAGAAACCATTCGTACTCTCATAACTCAAGTTGGATAACTTTCAAACAGTTCAAAGTAAAATCTTTCGGCAATTTCATTTATTGAGCGGTCTTTCTTCCTTTTTTGTTTGTCTCGTTTAAAATCGGATTCTTCAGTCTGATCCAGTTATTAAGACAATTAAATAAGGTGTTTCCTTGTTCTGGGATCCTTTATCTTTGTTTTATTTTTAATCATTGGGTTTAGACATTACTTCGGTGCTTTTGAATCCTTTCAAAATGGCAGCAACATACCCTTTTTGCGATTTCTATGAAAGAATCCTACAAGATGATGGATTCCCTCGTGAAACACTTTGGATCGAAAAAGTTTGATCAATTCCAATAAATTTTTGAATTTGAAACTTGCTCGAATTGGATTCTTTCGATTTCCATACCTAAGATATATTTACGAAGTTGTTTCAATTTTTTTATTGATTGGCATTAACCCTAGACCCTTGCCCCGAGAAATAAATTAATACTTTCTACTCGAGCTCCATCATGGACTATTTACATTCCAAGACAACAAAAAACGAGGGGTTCTAGTGAAACAGAACCAATGATGTCGAGCTAAGAGCACCTTCATTCTTACAAAAAATGGTGGATGTACAAATCCACAACGGATCGTGTCCTTCAAGTCGCACGTTGCTTTCTACCACATCGTTTCAAACGAAGTTTTACCATAACATTCCTCTAAGAACCGGTATGTAATTGATTCAATTATGGAATCATGAATAGTCATTGGTTGGGCTGATGTATAAACACCATAATCTAGAGTATTTTCTATATCTTCTATATCTATAGTATATAGATATAAATAATACTATAGATATAGGTGGATAAAGATTTTTCTGAAGAAGTCTTAGTAAGACCCCATCGCTAATATTAATTTGTCTAACATTATAATATTAATTAATAAATATATATATAATAAAACGAATAAACGAATTCTTTTTGATTCTGCATCTTCACGTGACTTAATAGGAGAGAAAGATTCAACTTCTAAGGAATGATTAAAACTATTTCTCTTTAGAAATTTCGAATAAATTTCGAAAGTTCCCCTTTCGACATCATTATTCCAATAAAATTTGATAGTTAAAAATAACTTTTGATCATCTTAGTAAAAAAGATAAGTCTTTTTTTTTCATCTTATTGATAAAATCCAAAGAATGGGGAGGGTTTCGTATCTATCAATTCGATCAAATAGACTGAGCAATTGTCACCGTTTATAGATATTGAAATGAACGCTTTACCATTACTGATTAACTCCTATCTACCCCATTCTATGGGACTGATGCAGCATAAATTAAAAGAAGGGGGTGTCCTAGTCTTTTTTATTTTTACGAAATGCGAGCTGTCTAGGCACAAAGCCAAACAAGTCCAGATTAAGTCCAGTTTTTGCTCCTTTTTTTTTTTCTATTTTAGGCTACCTCATTGATTAAGAATTAAGAGACTTAGTGAATTTAATTAGTACCAAAAACCCCCTCTTGGCGAAAAGTCAAGAAATCTAGAAAAAAATTAAATTGAATATAATTAGGCTAATTTAGGGGGTAGAGAATACGAGATAGGGAATATGGATTCTTTCGCATCTCGATTCAGTTTTTGAAAAAAAAAACGATTCATCGAAGAAAAAAATCAGAAACAACAATAACATTCCAGCTAACATTTCGATTTTAAACAGAACATTGTTAAAAAAGCAATCTATATTGTCAGAGAATATATATGTTCTGGGACGGAAGGATTCGAACCTCCGAATAGCGGGACCAAAACCCGTTGCCTTACCACTTGGCCACGCCCCATTTAGATTTCTATGCGATACTAATAAAGTATATTGCTGGTTTTGTTTGTTTGTCAACTCTAGCCCCAATATCTATAGAATAGATTAGATTGAGATTCGTATTTTGCTATGTTTTTGGTATGTGTAGATATAGAATTCAACTTAATTTATTGATCATTACATATAATTCAATTAAGATATTGTATGAAAATATGATTTTTTCGATTC